ATTCGTTGGTTTTACTCTACTAATCATAAAGATATTGGTGTTTTGTATTTGCTTTTTGGAATGTGATCAGGCTTATTGGGATTTAGGATAAGAGTGATTATTCGTTTTGAGTTAGGAGAAGTGGGAAGATATTTAAGTGATAGACATTTTTACAATGTTTTGGTGACTAGTCACGCATTTCTTATAATTTTTTTTATAGTTATACCTATTATAATTGGTGGTTTTTCAAATTGGTTAGTTCCTATAATGCTTGGAGCTCCTGATATAGCATTTCCTCGTATAAATAATATGAGTTTCTGGCTTTTACCTCCTTCTTTGCTTTTTCTATTAACTAGAATGTATTTAGATAGAGGAGTGGGAACTGGTTGAACTGTGTACCCTCCTCTTTCAAGATTAGGGCAACCAGGGTTGTCAGTTGATTTTGCTATTTTTTCTCTTCATTTAGCTGGTTTAAGTTCAATTATGGGTGCAATTAATTTTATTTCTACAATTAAAAATATGTGGATTAGTTCAAAGTGGGATTCACTTTCTTTATTTAGTTGATCAGTTTTAATTACGGCTGTTCTTCTTCTTTTATCTTTACCTGTTCTGGCAGGAGCAATTACCATGTTGTTAATGGATCGAAATTTAAATTCTTCTTTTTTTGATCCTTCAGGAGGAGGAGATCCAATTTTATATCAACATTTGTTCTGATTTTTTGGGCATCCTGAAGTTTATATTCTTATTTTACCTGGGTTTGGAATTATTTCTCATATAGTTTCAGAACAAGGTAAGAAAGAAATTTTTGGTTCTTTAGGAATAATTTATGCTATAACTGCGATTGGAATTTTAGGGTTTATTGTTTGAGCTCATCATATATTTACTGTAGGAATGGATGTTGATAGGCGTGCTTATTTTACCACTGCAACAATAATTATTGCTGTTCCAACTGGTATTAAAGTATTTAGTTGGTTGGCTACAATATTCAGCAGATGATCAGTCTGAACAGTTTCAAAGATGTGGAGTTTAGGTTTCGTCTTCCTTTTCACCTTAGGGGGGCTTACAGGTGTGGTTCTAGCTAATTCTTCTTTAGATATTGTTCTTCATGATACGTATTATGTAGTGGCTCATTTTCATTATGTTCTTTCTATGGGTGCTGTTTTTGCTGTTTTTGGGGGGTTTTTCCACTGATTCCCTTTAATTTTTGGTGTTAAACTAAATCAAAACTGATTGAAAGTTCATTTCCTTACGGTATTTACTGGTGTAAATTTAACTTTCTTTCCTCAACATTTTTTAGGGTTGAGTGGCATGCCTCGTCGTTATTCAGATTATCCAGATAGATACTTTTCTTGGAATGTATTGTCTTCTTTAGGTTCACAAATCACTCTTTTAAGAACTTGTTTAATGGTTTTTGTGATTTATGATGGATTTATTTCTAATCGATTGGTAGTTTATGCTTGCACTATTATAACTTCTTTAGAATGATTGAATGGAACTCCTCCAAATATCCATTGTTATGACGAGAGGGTCCAAATTTCAGTAAGATAGTTTAACTTAGAAGCTTTTTAGAAGCATTAGATTTTTGATCTAAAGAAGGGGAATTTACCTTAAGTTTTTAAATTTTAAAAAAATTTCTTTAGAGTTAAAAACTGGATTAGTTGATGTACCTATTCCTTCTAGAATTAGGTACATGTACAACTTTGGTTCATTATTAGGTGTATGTTTACTTTTTCAAATTGTATCTGGTCTATTTTTGACTTTCTTTTATTGTGCTTCTTTAGATGAGGCTTTTTCTAGGGTGGTTAGAATTAGAAATGACGTGAGTTTAGGATGGTTAGTACGGAGGATTCACGCTAATGGGGCTTCATTTTTCTTTATTCTTCTTTATCTTCATATTGGCCGAGGGATGTATTATGGAAGACATAATTTATTTTCAACTTGATTAGTAGGGGTAATTATTGTATTCTTACTAATAGGAATTGCTTTTCTTGGTTATGTTTTACCTTGAGGACAAATATCTTTTTGGGGGGCTACAGTGATTACTAACCTTCTATCGGCCATCCCTTATTTAGGTGAAACTGCCGTAATGTGAGTTTGGGGGGGTTTCTCAGTTGGGAAACCAACCCTCGAGCGATTTTTTTCACTGCATTTTGTGTTACCATTTTTACTATTAGTTTTAGTAATAGCTCATCTATTTTTTCTTCATAAAACTGGTAGGACAAATCCGTTGGGGGTTATACTTAGTTCAGATAAAGTTAGATTTCATTCATTTTTTTCATTTAAGGATTTGGTAGGATTAGTATTATACATACTTGTTTTGATAAATGTAGTTTTATTATTTCCTGATATTTTTATAGATCCTGATAATTTTATTTTAGCCAATCCAATGAGGACTCCCCCTCACATTCAGCCAGAGTGGTACTTTCTGTTTGCTTATGCTATTCTCCGCTCAGTCCCTAATAAGCTGGGGGGTGTAGTTGCTTTAGTTTTTTCGATTCTAATTTTAATAACAGTTCCTTTAACTAAGAAAAAGACTTTTAAGGCTAGTCGTTTTTCGGTTTTAGTTAAAATTCTTTATATTAATCATGTATTAATTTTTTTTATCCTATTATGGATTGGGGCTATGCCAGTTGAGCTTCCCTATATTTTTTTAGGGCGATTTTTCTCATTTCTTTATTTTTTGAATTTTTACTTATTGTGAGTATTCTCTGTTTAGAGGAGAACATTTTATAATTAAAAAAAAAATGCGTATTTTGGTTATTAAGTAATTTTTTAGATTACCTATTTTATTACCAAAAAATTATTCTTCAAAATTTTATGAACATTCAATTTATACTTCAAGATAGGTTTTCACCACTTATATTTTGTATTTCTTCATTTCATGATCATGTAATAGTAGTAGTGTTGATAGTTTTGTCAGTTGTTCTTTATGTTCTTTTTTTCTCTTTTTTATTGAAAAGTTTTGGTCGATTTTTTCATAAAAGGGAGAGATTAGAAATCTTCTGGACTGTTCTTCCATGTATAGTCTTAGCTTTTTTAGCTATTCCGTCACTTTTAACATTATATATAGTTGAGGAAATTGTTAAGCCTGTTTTAACTATTAAAGTTATCGGTCATCAATGATATTGATCGTATGAGTACGAAGATTTTGAAACAGTTGAATTTGATTCTTATCTTGTTCCTATCGATTCAATTTTAAATGGAGAATTTCGACTTTTAGAAGTTGATAAAAAAGTTATTATCCCTTGTCGTCAAGAAGTTCGGCTAATTGTTAGTTCATCTGATGTAATTCATTCGTGAACTATTCCTTCTATGGGTGTTAAAGTTGATGCAGTTCCTGGTCGATTAAATCAAATTAATCTTTTTTCAAATCGAACAGGTTTATCATATGGTCAATGTTCTGAGATTTGTGGATCTTTTCATGCTTTTATACCAATTTGTTTAGAAAGAGTCCCATCTAATAAGTTCTTGAGTTTGATTCAAAAAATTTAAACTAGTCCTTTAGTTTAATTTAAAACGTTAGTTTTGTAGTCTAAAAATGTGTTAATCAAGGACTTTTATGTTTGTTGCTCTAGGACGAATAGCGTTCTTTTTCTTTTCTTTCCTTATACTTAAATTTTCTTACTAGTAGGAGATAAGATGAAAGCAATTCTATTAAAAGAAGTTTTAGGGATTGAAAGATTGTCTTTGAAAGATTTGTGCCAGCACTTGCGGTCATACATTCATGGTGAAGAAAAGCTATTTTATTCATTTTTCCTTCTTATTTTATTTTAATTTTATTAATTTTATGATTCGGTGAAATGGTCATAAAAAAAAGATTTGAGTAGAAGATAAATAAAGACATAGAAAAACTAGGATTAGATACCCTACTATTCTCTGTAATGAAAGTGAATGGTAATAATAAAGAGCATGGCGGTCTTTTATCTCGTCAGAGGGACATGCAATAAAAACGAATTTGCACGATCATCTGTCCTATCCTTGAATAATTTACATTTTGTACACCGCTGTTTGAAAGAAATTTCATAAAGATTCATTCTTTTTTCTCTTAAAGAAATAAGGCAAGTTAAGGTGCAGATTATGGTTAGGCGACTGTGTGTTCCATTAATAATTTTAGGATGGGAATGGGAAGAATTTCCTTGAAATAGAATTTGATAGTAAGTTTAATTGACTATATTACACTGAAGAAGGGCTATTAAAGGTGTACAGATTGCCCGTCACTCTGAGCTTTAATTCGGAGAAGTCGTAACAAAGTTGATCTACTGGAATGTGGATCAGGAAGTTGTAATAATTCTTGAAACAATTTTTTTATCATTGTTAAGGGAAATTTCCTTTTTGCAAATTAAATCGATAGAATAGTATTATTTTAACAAACTGAAGAGGTAAATCTAATAAGATAAAAAAAGTTTAACTATTCCGTTCCTTTTGTATCAGGATGGGAGGAAAAATTCTTGTATTAAAATTTCCCGAATAGAAAGGATTTTTCCTTCTATTAAATTTTCGTTTCACTGAAATTTAGAATAAGGGGAAGGAAACTAAAAGTTAGTCGTCTTTCTATATCTGGTTCTTGTTGGATTAATTAAATTATTCTATAGATTAGTTTTTTACTTTTTAAGTTAAAGAAATAATTCTTTAGTTTAGTTTTGGAGGGATAAGCTTCTAGAACAATAAGAAATGTAAGTTAAAAATATTTCATTTTATTTATTGATTCATGAATTCAGATAGAATTGATTTAACTTATTTTTACTTTAAGAAGTTGCAAGAATGGGAGATAAACTTTATATCTCCAACTAAAATCTTTCAATGAGTAAATAATGAAAATAATAGTAAGAAACTCGGCAAAATGTAGGCTTGCATGTTTAATAAAAACATCTCCTCTTGAAATAAAGCATATGAGGTAGGTTCTGCTCCATGCGTTAGTAAATTGCCGCAGTATTCTAACTGTGCTAAGGTAGCAAAATAATTTGGCCTATAATTAAGGTCTGGAATGAATGATCTGACAAAGTCTATACTGTCTCACTTTTAATTGTTGAAGTTGGATTGTTTGTAAAAATACTAACATGTGAAAGAGGGACGAAAAGACCCTATAGATCTTTTAATTTTTATATATTAAATTCTCTCTAAGTTTAAGATTTATAAAATTTACTTGGGATAAGGCTGAAAATAAATTTTGGTTTCAGAAAAAGATTGATTAGTCAATTTTAAAGAAGTTTTATAAAAGATAAGTTACCTTAGGGATAACAGGACAATTTCTTTACTAAGAACTTATTGGTAAAGGGGCTTGTTACCTCGATGTTGAATTAAGTTTTCTTTTACTTGTAGAAGAGTACTGAGTTAGTCTGTTCGACTATTAAAAACTTACATGATTTGAGTTTAGACCGACGAGAGTCAGGTCAGATTCTATCTTCTTTTTTATTACTCTATCTTGTACGAAAGGACTGGTAGAAATATTATTTCAATAAAACAGTAAGTTAAAAAATTAAACTAAAACAGTTCAATTGTTTAAATGGTTATTCCCTGTTTTAAATTCTAAGATGATTTAGCTTATAAAAAGTGTGGCTTTGAAGAGGCTAAGAAGAAAATTTTTCAGTCATCATTTCTTTTTATGTTAAGAACACTGGCAATTTTATTTTTTTGTTCTTTTTCTTCTTTTTTTAGAGCTATCTTGCTAATCTTCTCATCGTTTATGGTAATAAGGATTATATATTGAAATCTCATTCCGTTAATTCCACTGTATTTATTTTCTCTATTCCTTCTTGGAGGTTTATATGTTTTGATTGGATTTGTAATAATAGCTGACGTTCGAGATTTAGATATAGTACTAAGAGGGGAAAAGATTAAAGAATTTCTAATTAGATTAGTGAGCGTATACTTAGGTTTAAAAATTGTTTACCCTTTAGAAGAAAATTTAAATTTATATATAATTGAATTTTCACCGATAAAAACATTTAGATGGTTGATTGGAACTTATTTATCAATTACATTTTTATTTTTAATTGTTTTTTTATTAATTTATTTGCTTGTCCTTCATATTGTAGTAAAAAGCTCAAGGAGAGGAGGATTTGTAAATTAGACTGAAAATGAAAGGGTGAATAATCGTTTCCTTTTGCATAGGAAAAATGTCCTTTGGACTCACCTTAGAGAAAGAATATTTCTTATCCAGATTATGAGTCTGACTGCTTAATTGATAGCATATTTCTCTTTTATGTTACCATTTCTGGAAAAAAAAAAGTTATAATCAAAATAATTAATCTAACCATTCTAATGAAATTAAAATTTATTTCGAAATTTGAATTTTGAGGTATGTTTTTTTTTGCTGATTGATTTATTACCCCATAGTTTATTATCGAGAAAAAAGAGTTGAATAGAATGAAAACACATACAAGTAAAATTGATTCTATTCTAAATGCTCAAATAGAAGAGACTGTTAGTATTTCCCCTAAAAATGGTAGTGAAGGGGGTAAGGCAATTGAGAGGGAAAAAAATAGGAATGAAAGAAGTAAAATTGATGGAACTTTTCTTATAGACCCTTTTACTAGAGCTAGCCTTCGTGAGTTATTTTTTTCGTAGATAATAGTGACAAAAAAGAATAAAATAGAAGCTGAAAAACCGTGGGAAATTATCGTAAAATTGGCCATTGCAGATGTGAATTCTTTTATTGATACTAAACCTCTTAAAAGGAAATTTATATGTCTTACTGAAGATAAAGCAATTGATATTTTTAGATCGTCTCTTCTAATAGCTATTAAAATTCTGACTACTGATCCAATAATTGAAACGCAAAATATTCAATTTTCTACTCTCTTTAATGAATCTGATGGGAATAAGCTTAACAATCGGAAAATTCCGTAAATTCCTACTTTAAGCATTACTCCTGCTAAAATAATTGAACCTTCTAAAGATGCTTCTACGTGGGCTTTAGTAAGCCACGAATGAACGAAGAATATTGGGACTTTAACTAGGAAAGCTATAATAAAAGAAATTGTCACTATTAATGTTAATGAAGATGGTCATAAGAATGAATAGTTATTCATTATTACTGGCCTGCATATTCTGTATATGCTCACGGATTCTTCAGCTCATACAATAAAACAAAATAGTGGGAAGGATGAAAATAAAGTGTAAATTATAATGAATTTTCTAGCTAGAATTCGTTCTGGCTGTTTTCCTCACCCAATAATTAAAATTACTAATGGGATTAATCTTGCTTCAAATAGAATAAAAAAAAACAAAAGATTTCTAGAATGGAAAAAAACAAAGGCAACTATTCCTCTCGCAAGACATAAAAAAGATTTTTCTTGATCGTTTTTTTTTAAATAAACTAAAAGTGTAAAACACGATAGTAAAATTGATAGATGGGCTATATTTATCCTTATTCTATCTAGAAAAAAAAAACTGAACTCAGCTTGATTTCTAGAAATATAAAGTTTAGAAATAATTATGATGGTTACAATTTGGATGATCTTTAATTCTACATTTTTAAAAAAGAAGGATAAAAAAAAAAATACTAATCTTCAGACTATAAATTATTAATAAATTGATTTTATTAAATAAAACTACCTACCCCACCAGTAAATTGAAATGAATAAGAACAATCATACTACATCTACGAAATGTCAATACCAGGAAGCTACTTCAAACCCTAAGTGATGACTTTTGGAAAAATGAAGACTTACAATTCGCTTTAATCTGACTAGAATTATACCAATTCCAACTATAACATGTATCCCGTGGAATCCGGTAGAAATGAAAAAAATTGATCCATATACTCTATCAGCCATAGAAAATGATCTTTCTATGTATTCTTGATATTGAAAGAACATAAAAACAACACCTAAAATTACTGTTAGAACTAATGAGATAATTGATTGGGAGTATTTTGAAGAGATGATGGAATGATGACTTCATGTAATTGATACTCCTCTAGATAAGAGGAGAATAGTATTAAGAAGAGGGATAAGGTAGTATTCTAATGGTTCGATTCCACAAGGTGGCCATTTTGATCCGATTTCAATATCCGGATTTAATGCTAGAAAAAAGAAGCTAAAGAAAAATGAAAAAAAGAACATTACTTCTGAAATAATAAATATTATAATTCCAATATAAAGGCCAGAACAAACCTCACTAGAATGATTACCTTGATAAGTCCTCTCTCGAACAATATCTCGTATTCACTGAAATAAGATTATGATGAATGAAGCAAATGAAATAGAAGTAAATAAAAACGTCCTGTTTATTCTCATTCACAAGAAGAAATTAGCAATTAAAGAGAAAACGGACAAGGATATAATTAAAGGTCATGGTCTTTTATCAACTAAATGAAAAGAGTGTTTATCAATTATCTTAATTACTTTTTGTAGACACTTCTACTTCTCCAAAATCTTAATTTGGCGCACTCAATTTTGCTAAAAAAGTTCAAGTGTATTTATAATGAATTGTTGAGTCTTTATAAATTTTGTTAATTTTGTTCAGTATAATTTGAATAGGAGGTGAGAAATAATTTTATTCCTTCCATTCGACAGAGTCGATTATAACTTCTAATATCAACCCTGCTAAGATAATTGATATAAATAAAATTCAAAAAGCTGGTCATACTACCATATTTATTGCTCTTTGAATAATAGGGATTGACAGAACAATTTCAACATCAAAGACCAAAAATAAAATACCAATGTAGAAAAAATGTATGTAAAATGGTGGGAAGTCTTGTTCATTCTCGTCAATCCCTCTTTCAAACTTTCTTTTTATTTCCCGTAGGGGTTCATTCTTCAGGAAAAAACAAGAAATAGAAAAAATAACTAAAACAATAATAAAAATCATTAGTACTCATTTCATAATAATTGATGAAAAGATGTATTTCAAAAGTAATACTTCTCCCTTTCAGGACTTCTTAATTGGAAGTTAAGTTTACTTAAATTTTATAATAGAGAAGTTCCCCAGAAAAATTTTTTTTCGAGTCCACAACTCAACGTTTTACATATAAACTACCGAAGGAATAGAATTAAATAATAAAAAATGTTGCAATCCCACATATGTGAAAGAATTTAATTATTAAGAATGGTTCGTTTAGTGTTAGTTTATAAATTAAGTAAGACATTTTGTTGTAGTTTGTGAAGATTTTTTGCTGCAATATTTTGAAGATACCTTTTTCGTCTATTATTCATATCACGCGTCTAGAGGATAAGAAAAAATGTTTCTGAGTAACCTTGTAAATAAAATTAGACTTTCAAAGCTCGGATAATGAATTTACTAGTTTTGTGTTAATGTTTGTTGAAATTAGTACACCAATTAACATCCCTGTAAAGGAAAATACTAGTAAAAAACTTTTGATTATGGATGATTGAATTACCTCATTTTCTTCTGGGATAATAAAAGGTATTATTACTCCACCTACAAATGACCTGAACAAAGAACTGACAATTAAGATTCTTCTTATAGGCCTAAAAGTTCAATGGGAAAGTTTCATTGAACTTTTAGAAAATAAAAAAATTGCTAGACGAATTGAATAAGCACAAGAGAATAGCGAGTTAAGTAAAAATATGATGATTATTAATGTAGAAGGCAAATCAAATAGTGATTTTATTAATAGAGTTTCTTTAGAGTAAAAACCTGATAAAAATGGGAATCCTATTATTCTTAAAATAGACATGAAAAATGGAAATGAAATTCTAATATCTATTTTAGAGATCCTAATAAATCGGATGTCTTGTGAATTTATTCTAGTGTGGATAATTAGTCCTGCAACTATAAAAAGTAATGATTTAAAAAATGCATGAGTTATTAAATGAAATAAAGATATTTCTACTTCTTTTATTACGGAAAATATTATTATTAAACTTACATGACATAAAGTTGAAAGAGCAATAATTTTTTTTAAGTCAAATTCTATTAGTGACCTAGTTCCTGCAATTAGAACAGTAGCACATGAGATTGAGAAAAAGAATATTATTAAAAAAAAATTAGAAATTGGTTGGAATCGACAAAAAATGTAAATTCCAGCAGTAACAAGAGTAGATGAGTGAACTAGTGCTGAAACTGGAGTTGGTGCTGCTATCGCTTGTGGAAGTCAAAATAAATATGGAAGTTGGGCTCTTTTTGAATAAGCACCAATTGCAATAAGGATAGATAATAATGAAATTATCCCAGGGAATATTCATGCGTTAGGTGATTTTCTTAGTAGAATTAAAACTATTCTAATAATTATTAGTGTATCCCCCAAGCGATTTGATAAAAATGTAACCATCCCTCTACCGAATCTTTTTCAATTTTGATAAAAGATAATTAGACAAAATGATGAAATCCCTAGTCCATCTCACCCAATTATTAATCAAAATAAGTTTGCTCTTACTGATAAGATTAACATGGAAATGATGAACAGTATTAGAATTAGAAGGAATTTTCTAATGGAATATGGTCTTTCTCCTTTCAGGTAAAAAAATGAATAAAGAACAATTATTGATCTTACTGTTCTAACTGTAGAAATGAAAATTAAAGAAATTTTATCAATTACAAAAGTGGTTGATAGAGATAGTTCTACAAACGAATTTAAGTCGATATGGAATACGATTGTATCCTGAAATATTATTAAGGCTAGTGATCTAAGAATTGAAATTAGGATTAAATAAAATGTTTTACATATAAACCAAAAAATTAAAGAAGTAAAAATGGAATTTAACCATTTTAGCTTTCGATTAGAAATCAAAGCTCGTCTTGTTACTTCAGAGAGTTAGTTTATAAAAAACATTTACTTGTCAAGTGAAGGAAAATGATTTGTTATTCTCTGGAAAGAGAAGCTCTAAGCGTCATATTGTAAGTATGAAGAAGGCACTATCGCAGCCCCTTTCCATTCCCTCAAATATTTCCTTGTAGATGGTTAATTATTTTCCTTATTAGGATTTTAGCTTTTGTTTTTATCAATTCTAGATGAAGAAGGTTTTTTTCATCTCCATTGAATGTTAAGGAAGACGAAGAACCTATAATTATAATGAAGGAAGATTTATGATTCTAGTAAATGTCTTGTAATTTATTTCATTGTTTTGACCCTTATGTTTTTATAATTTCTGTTATACCTTTGAAATGGATAGTACTGGCTCTATTTTTCTTTTTTACTAATTGACAATTATTCTCTCTATTTAGTAGAGTTGATATAGTAAACAAAAAAGTGGTCGGAGTTATATGAAATTCTTTTGAGTCTCTGATCAAGCAAATTAATCAATCTTTTTTAGTTATTTTTAGAATGATTATTCTAATTTACATTATAAATGTAATTGGTTTAATTCCATTCATATTTACATTTACTTCTCATTTATCTGTGAATTTGTCATTTTCCCTTAGCTTGTGATTAAGAGGTGTAATAGTGTCAATTTTTAAATCCCTAGATGGGTTTTTTTCTCATATAGTCCCTACAGGAACTCCACTAGTGTTATGGGTTTTTTTAGTTTTAGTTGAGTCAATTAGTTTAATTATTCGGCCTTTTACCTTATCAATTCGTTTAATGGCTAATGTAATGGCAGGACATTTAATCATGAATCTTTTTGGGATTTTTATCTGCAGAAGATTAAATTATTTTACTCTTATGTTTTTTCAAAGAATATTTATTATTTTCGAGCATTGTATTTCATTGGTTCAATCATATGTTTTTGTAAGACTCCTTTCTCTTTATTGAGACGAATCATAGATTAAATGCAAAAAGGTTAGACATAGTCAATAATATTGGAAATTATAATTTCACTTTTAAAGTGACCTTTAGTTTTGAAAGATGAGACTCTATGTAAGTTGAAGAATTTGCTCTTTATAAATTTTGTTAATTTTGTTCAGTATAATTTGAATAGGAGGTGAGAAATAATTTTATTCCTTCCATTCGACAGAGTCGATTATAACTTCTAATATCAACCCTGCTAAGATAACTGATATAAATAAAATTCAAAAAGCTGGTCATACTATTAACTTTTTATTGTTTTAATAATGGAGTTTTAAAATTCTGATCTAAGTGATTGAAAAGTCCTAACTTAAGGATCGATAATCTCCAAGACTATAATTTTTTTTAAAATAACTTTTCAATTTTTATATCTATACTAGATAAAATAAGGTTCCGGTGAATAGAAATAATATTGACGTAGATAAAGACGGATTGAATTTAAATTGTTGTCATTCTTCTATTCGTATCCTAGAAACTGTTAATGTAATAATTTTTAAATATATTATTATAATAATGGAAGATGATATTGCTAGGATCAATCCTGAGAATAATTGATTGTTTGTCAAAACTAATTGTTCTATAATAGATATTTTCATAAAAAATCCTAGTATAGGTGGAATACCAATTAAAGATATAATGGTCATTACCTTCATTAGTTCATAAATCAATGGTTTTTTCATCATAGAAATGAGTCTTTCTAAAGGAATAACGAACTCTTTGTTAAAGAATAAAAACAAATTTACTAAATGGGCAAAATAGAATAGAATAAAGGCAACAAATGTGAATTTACTTATTTGAGCTGACGAAATCATTCAAGCTGTGTTAATAATAGATCTAGTGATTATAAAATATCGAACCGAATAAATGGCCATTCCTGAAATTCTTAACAGTGAAATTATCAATCTAATTGTTAAATCTACTGTAAATGAACTAGATAAAGATTTGGAACACTCTCTAATAATTAGTAGTGGACCAATTTTTTGAATAGTTGAGAGAATTAGAAAAATATTCCATGGTAATGAGGAAGAAATATGAAATATTCATCCATGAAATGGAATAATCCCTATTTTTAAAATTATTGACATAAAAATAACTATTCAATAAAAATTCCTGTAAGAAGAGTATGGTGATGAATTAGATAGACAGAGAATACATGCAAAAAAGATGCATGAAGAGTAGCACTGAACTATATAATACTTTCACGAATTAATCTTTGAGATTAATGATGGACGGACGGACAAAATAATTGAAAATGCAGTTATAGATGTAATTTCAACCCCTATTCAAATAGAAAATCATGATGATGAGGAAGCAATAATTAATCTACCAATTAAATTGAACATAATTATTGACTTTATTGAAACTATTTTCAATTCTATAAGCCAAATTCAATTTTTGGCTTATTTTTGTAGTATTTTGCTAATGGGTGAATATACTCACCATATTTAGATCTTAAATCCAATGCACTATTTTTGCTACTTTAGCTTAATTTAATAGTTTATTAAAAATATCAGATTGCAAGTCTGAAGAAATTCATTTATTTTAAATTTACTTATATATCAAAGTTTTGTAGAAGACAAATTTAATTGTCATTTCCAAATTCAAATTTTGGTGTTATTAAAACTTTTCTACATTATTTTTTTATTTTGGGCTTTCCTAGTATAAGTTAGTACATTTGATTTCGAATCTTTTAGTTCATTGAAGAGGAAGGTGTGGAACTTTTTATGTTTTTTCTTATGATGGTTGGTCTATTGAAGTTTTTATCTACTAGTAAAATAATAATTATGCTTATAAGATTAGAGTTTTGTTCAGTTTTTATATTTTTTCTTTTAGTAATTTATTCTTTTTTTAGGATAGGTTTGTCCTTGGGGACTTATTCTGTTTTTTTAGTTCTTCTAGTGTGTGAGAGTGTATTAGTATTAGTTGGAATAGTAAACATTTTTCGAAAGGGAAGATTAATAGTTAGATCTACTTTTATTTTAAAGCTTTAGATTTTTGCGGTGTCTTTTTTTGGATATTTATATATTCTTGTTGGTGTATTAATTTCAAGTGGTTTTTTCACTCTTCTCGAACGGAAGATTATAGGTGCTTCTCAGTTTCGGGAAGGGCCAAGAAAGGTTTTTGTTTTGGGGTTTTTTCAACCTGTTGTTGATGCACTAAAACTTTTTTCTAAGACTAATTTTTCTTCGGAGATTTCTGTTGACCTGGCTTACTTTTTTTCTCCATCTTTAACTTTTTTTACTTCTTTATTTTTTTGGGTTGTTTTCCCATCAGTATGAGGGTTGATGTCTTGGTATTCAGGAATGCTTTTCGTTCTTTTTTGTTTTAGTGTTTCTGTATATGGAATTGTTTTCTCTGGTTGATTTTCACGTTCTAAGTTTGCTCTACTTGGATGTATCCGAGCTTTATCTCAATCCATTTCTTATGAAATTCCACTGTCTACTTGTATGATTACTTTTGTGCTGGTTTTTTGTTCTTATTCTTTAAGAGAGCTGGCGGGTTTACAAGAATTAACTTATTTTTTCTTTCCCTTTTTTTTTTTAGTGTTTACTACTTTTGTAGTGTTATTGGCTGAAATAAATCGGTCCCCTTTTGATTTAGCAGAGGGGGAGAGAGAATTAGTGAGGGGATTTTCAGTGGAGTTAGGAAGATCTTCGTTTGTAGCTGTATTTTTAGGAGAATATTTAGCTCTAGTTTGGGCTTCAGTTTTAATTAGTTTATTGTTTATAGGAAAGGTAGATATTTTTTTTAGATTGAAAATTGTTTTAATAATGCTTATACTCGCTTTAGTCCGGTCAAGAGTGCCTCGAAGTCGATTTGATAAAGTGATAATAATATGTTGGTTAACCATTTTCCCTTTAGTAATAGTATCATTACTAATATCTGTGGTAGCTGTTTTTAATCAAAGCCAAAGAGAGGCGTGTTTCTGTTAAAAACATAATTGAACTGTAGGGTCTGATTAATTACGTTAGTTTATAACAAAACATTCCTCCTTCAATGGAAAGATGGGAATTTTTCCTTCGTAATTTTGGTAAAGTTTAATTTTATAAATATCTTGTTTACACCAAGAAGATCTTTTTAGTACCAAAAATTGACGATCTACTAAAGTGTAGCTTTCTAGTTTATTAAAAAAATTCTTATTTTGAAAATAAGAGAAAGTTCCTAGTTTGACTGTTAGCTTAATTGAAGTGCCTGAATTTTAAGGGATATTTTGATGTGATATAGATGACTGTTTATAGTCCTTCAATA